TCCTCTGGTGTCGAAGGAATTGCACGTATAGAAATTCAAAAAAGAATTGATCTGATCCAGGTCATAATCTATATGGGATTCCCCAAGTTATTAATAGAAAATAGACCACGAGGCATCGAAGAACTGCAGATGAGTGTACAAAAAGAATTGAATTCTGTGAACCGAAAAATCAACATTGCTATTACAAGAATTGCAAAACCTTACAGGCATCCTAATATTCTTGCAGAATTTTTAGCCGGACAATTAAAAAATAGAGTCTCTTTTCGAAAAGCGATGAAAAAAGCTATTGAATTAACCGAACAGGCTGGTACAAAAGGAATTCAAATACAAATTGCAGGACGTATTGACGGAAAAGAAATTGCACGTGTCGAATGGATCAGAGAAGGTAGAGTTCCCCTCCAAACCATTCACGCCAAAATTGATTATTGCGCCTATACGGTTCGAACTATATATGGGGTTTTAGGTATAAAAATTTGGATATTTATAGACGAGGAATAGAATAAGAAAACTTTCCTTGTCTTTCCCAATGACGAAACAAAAAGAAAAAAATAAATTCTAATTCTATAAGGTTGAATAAAAATTCGATTGACCCCCCCTGACCGAATTGCTATGCTTAGTGTGTGACTCGTTGGTTTTTGTTAGGATTAAGATAAAATATTAACAAACCATAATCATAATATGAACTAATAACTAACTCATCGCTTCAAATTATCTGGATCCAAGGAAGCAGTCAAGATATGATCTATTAGTCTTATCATTGCAGCAACTGAAGGCCCTTTTGCCATAAACAAAGGAAAAAGTAATCCGATTATGAGTTGGAAGCGAAAGGATATAGGTAAATGGAAGGTGAGAGAAAGCTATAAAAATATATCAATGATATAAAATTCCAATATGTAAGGTCTATGACTCGTCTCATACTCATAACGGGCAATGTAATAAAGCATCAATACGGATTTTCATCTATCATTATATGAATCTCTTCATAGCATAAAAATTTAGAGCCTCGGGTCAATAAAGACTAAGAACGTTGACTCAAAATGAAGTAAAAGCTCCGTTGTCAAATTCAGGCCTAACCATTAAATTAATCAAGAAGCGGTGGGAACGATGGAACCTATGAATACAGAAGATTCAATTGAAAATGAATACACATGATTCAGCGGGCGGGATGGCGGAATAAACCAGAAAGACCCATTCATCTATTCTGAGAAGTCATGAACTAACCCTCCAACAGAAATAGATATTGAAAGAGTAAATATTCGCCCGCGACATTTTTTTCTTATTGAATTGCTAAAGTATAGGTGATCTGGTACGAGAAAAACGAAAAAAAAAAGATGTGTTATAACTATATTTTTAAAAACTTATTAAATAAATTAAATATAATTTAAATTATTAATAAATAAGTCAGTTTGATTTATCTATTTAGAATATTCAAAATTAAAAAATATATATACTCTTTTGTTTGGAGCATTGAATTCGCGAGGAGCCGGATGAGAAGAAATTCTCATGTCCGGTTCTGTAATAGAGATGGAATTGAAAAGGAACCATCCACTATAACCCCAAAAGAACTCGATTCCGTAAACAACATAGAGGAAGAATGAAGGGAATCTCTTATAGAGGTAATCGTATTTGTTTCGGCAGATATGCTCTTCAGGCCCTTGAACCCACTTGGATCACATCTAGACAAATAGAAGCAGGGCGACGGGCAATGACACGAAATGCGCGTCGTGGTGGAAAACTATGGGTACGTATATTTCCAGACAAACCAGTTACAGTAAGACCTGCAGAAACACGTATGGGTTCGGGGAAAGGATCCCCCGAATATTGGGTAGCTGTTGTCAAACCAGGCCGAATACTTTATGAAATAAGCGGAGTAACAGAAAAAATAGCCAGAAAGGCGATCTCAATAGCGGCATCAAAAATGCCTATCCGAACTCAATTTCTTATTTCAGAATAGGAATGTAGAACCAAATGTTGGGATAAAAAAACAACCGCCAGTTTTTATTTTGGACAAATAATATTTCTTTTTTTTTTCGCCTTTGCATTGAAAGATTCAAAAATGATATGATTCAACCTCAGACCCATTTGAATGTAGCAGACAACAGCGGGGCTCGGGAATTGATGTGTATTCGAATCATAGGGGCTAGCAATCGTCGATATGCTCATATTGGTGACATTATTGTTGCTGTAATAAAAGAAGCAATACCAAATATGCCCTTAGAAAGATCAGAAGTGATCCGAGCTGTAATTGTACGTACCCGCAAAGAACTCAAACGCGACAACGGTATGATAATACGATATGATGACAATGCTGCAGTTATTATTGATCAAAAAGGAAATCCAAAAGGAACTCGAGTTTTTGGTGCAATCGCCCGAGAATTGCGACAGTTAAACTTTACAAAAATCGTTTCATTAGCTCCGGAGGTATTATAAACCACGAGAATAGTAGGCTGTTTGAATAAAATCTAGTAGTAGATGGTGTATCACGTATATTTTTTACACAAAAAAAACGAATAAAAGCATGTTGATTATATCAAAATTCGGAGCACCACTAATTTTAGGTCATCATGAGTAGGGACACCATTGCTGATATAATAACCTCGATACGAAATGCTGACATGAATAGAAAGGGAACGGTTCGAATAACATCTACTAAAATCACGGAAACCCTTGTTAAAATACTTTTACGAGAGGGTTTTATCGAAAACGTGAGGAAACATCAGGAAAAAAACAAATATTTTTTAGTTTTAACTCTACGACATAGAAGGAATAGGAAAGAACCATATACAAAAATTTTAAATTTAAAACAGGTCAGTCGCCCCGGTCTACGGATCTATTCTAACTATCAACGACTTCCTAAAATTTTAGGGGGAATGGGGATTCTAATTCTTTCTACTTCTCGTGGCATAATGACAGACCGAGAGGCTCGACTAGAAAGAATTGGCGGAGAAATTTTATGTTATATATGGTAATCCCTCTGCTATACGAATTAGATCTGAAACTTACTATTAAAAAAAAAAAAAGAAAGAACGGGTTATCTAATATCACCCCTCCTACATTAGTTGATACTTTAAGGGGGGTTTGCCTGGAATGAAAGAAGAAAAATCGATTCATGAAGGTTTAATTGTTGAATCACTTCCTAACGGCATGTTCCGGGTTCGTTTAGATAATGAGGATCTGATTCTAGGTTATGTTTCGGGAAGGATACGCCGTAGTTTTATACGAATCCTACCGGGGGATAGAGTTAAAATTGAAGTAAGCCATTATGATTCAACCAGAGGACGTATAATTTATAGACTCCGTAACAAAGATTCAACCGATTAAGTTGTTTTTCAACGTCTACATTCCGTAATACAATTTGAAATTGAAAATTTCAAGAAACTTATTTTCTTCCAAGAAATAGATTCGTAAATTTAGTAATTAAGGAATGAAAAATATGAAAATAAGGGCCTCTGTTCGTAAAATTTGTGAAAAATGTCGATTAATTCGTAGGCGGGGACGGATTATAGTAATTTGTTCCAACCCGAAACATAAACAACGACAAGGATAATCAGTCTGCTAATAAAGGGGACTTTCTAACGAACTTGATGTACAAATAAAAAAGGACAGTATTTGTTTTGACAGGAAATGGATATCTCCATATATCTCTGACTCATATTTATGAGACGATACAATATGGCAAAACCCATACAAAAAATTGGTTCACGTAGGAATAGGCGTATTAATTCACGTAAGGGTGCACGTAAAATACCAAGAGGGGTTATTTATGTTCAAGCCGGTTTCAACAATACCATCGTGACTGTTACAGATGTACGGGGTCGAGTGGTTTCTTGGGCATCCGCGGGCACTTGCGGATTCAAGGGGGCAAAAAGAGGGACGCCGTTTGCTGCTCAAACCGCAGCAGGAAACGCGATTCGTAAAGTAGTAGATCAAGGTATGCAACGGGCAGAAGTCATGATAAAGGGTCCCGGTCTCGGAAGGGATGCAGCATTACGAGCTATTCGTAGAAGTGGCATACTATTAAGTTTCGTACGGGATGTAACTCCCATGCCGCACAACGGCTGTCGACCTCCTAAAAAAAGACGTGTGTAAAAATAAGGAAGGGATGTCAAGAGAAATAAATGACTCAACGATCTGATCTATTATCTATAATATTACTATGGTTCGAGAGAAAATAAGAGTATCTACTCGGACACTGCAGTGGAAGTGTGTTGAATCAAGAACAGATAGTAAACGTCTTTATTATGGACGCTTTATTCTATCTCCACTTATGAAAGGTCAAGCCGACACAATAGGAATTGCGATGCGGAGAGCTCTGCTTGGAGAAATAGAAGGAACATGTATTACACGCGCAAAATCTGAGAAAGTACCACACGAATATTCTACTATAGTAGGTATTCAAGAATCAGTACATGAAATTTTAATGAATTTGAAAGAAATTGTATTAAGAAGCAATTTATATGGCACCTGTGACGCGTCTATTTTTGTTAAGGGACCTGGGTGTGTAACTGCGCAAGACATCATCGCACCACCTTATGTGGAAATTGTTGATACTACACAGCATATAGCTACCTTGACGGAACCAATAGATTTGCGTATTGAATTACAACTCGAGAGGAATCGCGGATATCGTATAAAAACGCCAAACAACTTTCAAGACGGAAGTTATCCTATAGATGCTGTATTCATGCCTGTTCGAAATGTGAATCATAGTATTCATTCGTATAGTAATGGTGATGAAAAACAAGAAATACTTTTTCTTGAGATATGGACAAATGGGAGTTTAACTCCTAAAGAAGCACTTTATGAAGCCTCTCGTAATTTAATTGATTTATTTATTCCCTTTCTATATGCGGAAAAAGAAAACTTCCATTTCGAGGGTAGTCAAGACAGGCTTACTTTACCCCCCCTTTTTTTTCATGATAGATTGACTGAACTAAGAAAAAACAAAAAAAAAATAGCATTGAAATCCATTTTTATTGATCAATTGGAATTGCCTCCCA